CATATTGATAGATAGAACTGCTATTTATTTGCTGAATAGACAGATCAATCGAAAAAATCATGACTATACTTAACAATAAAATACTATGAAAGGACCACATACGACGAAGATTTTTTGTTGCCGTGGGAAAAAGAAGAAGTCCCACCCCTATTAACATAGGAACTGGAAGTGGAACGAAGGGTATTATCCACGCATATTGATATGTCTGTTCCATAAAAAATAAAAGGTTTTTTATTCTTAATTAAGTGTTTCCGATTCACCGGATCTTATCTCTTTTGAAAGGAGTCAATAAAAAAATCAAGATATGTACTAACTTAAATAGAATTTTCTAATTTTATATTATTACTTATTGTTTATTGTGAGTCTTTCTTAAATACTTCAACTATTCAAATCAAGAAGTTACAATTGGTCAAATGATATAACTAAAGTACTCGTAAAACGTGAATACTTAGTTAGTCACTAATATATTTATGAAGATACCGAAAATGAAAAATTCAATGATTATTAAAAAATTTCTAGTCATAGAGCAAGTATAAAGAATTACACTAAAAATACTAATATGAATCATAGGATTAGATTAACTAAGATCACTAACCTGGCCTAATGAAATAAGAACTCGCTATTTTAGTTAGTTTATTCAAAATAATGAACTAGTTCATTATGGAATTGATTGATTTATTTCCAGTCTAATAAAATAAAAAACATTAAAGATTAAAGTTTTTCAGTAAGCAACAAGGGTGGGGTTCTTAAACCTTTCGATGTATTTTAGTACATGTAAATTAAATGTAGAACGACGAAAATAGGCAGAAATAGAAATGTAGGGTCTTTTTGATTCTTTATGTTATAGAGTTCAACCAATTTAATTGCTAGGGCACGGCATATTCTATAGATTTGAATAAGAAAGAGAAATAAAAGTATCAATATCAATCAATACAAATTTTTCTTTCTTACGAATATTGTATGGACTAGAAAAACCATTTTCTTTTTGAAAAAAAAATCATATATCCTCTTCTTCTAGTAATATTTTATGCAATTTTCACATATCTTTCACCTATCTACATTTATATGAAAATAATATTATCTAGAGAATAAAAAGAACAATTCGTTTTGAACAATAGATGTCTTTCACATCCAACTATAATAATGAGTAACCTCTTCATTTTTAAATGGCAGTTCCAAAAAAACGTACTTCTATATCAAAAAAGCGTATTCGTAAAAATATTTGGAAACGGAAGGGATATTGGGCAGCGTTAAAAGCTTTTTCGTTAGGGAAATCTCTTTTGACCGGAAATTCAAAAAGTTTTTTTGTGCGACAAACAAATAAGTAATAAAACGTTGGAATAATCTGAATTGATTTGACTCGAAAAAAAGGTCCATTTCATAATTAAAAATGAACAATTTACATTACCTATTGTTATTATTGTTGGGCTAATCAATATGAAATGGACCTTTCTTTTCTCCTATGATATGTGGAATAAGAATTCTTCTGTTTAATGAATTCTACAACTAATACTTTTTTTGTTTGAAAAAAGAATAAAGACAGGAGGTTTTAACCCTCTTTTAGTATGTTTTTTCATTTCCAAGGTGGGGAGTTTTATTTTCCCCATCGAACTATTTGTTACAATTCCAATAATAAATAAGAAAATTCTTTTTTCTCTCTATATCATATCTATAGAAGAGCAAATAGAAAATCTTTAGCTAAGTTAAAATTAATGAATTGTTGATACTAATTGATTCCATTTTTAAAACTTTTTGTGTAACTTTCGGACTTCTTAATTTCCTTTCTCTAAATTATTAGATAGATCTCCCATATATCTTTCGCTTTCAACCCAATCAAAAAAGCCGTTAGCTTAGTTAGGATATTGTGTACGAAAAATGTGTCATTTTAAAATAATTCAAACAAAATGGGGTCTATTTTGTAAAAATGCATTTTTTTGAGTTCGATCGCGGTAGAATTATCTAGTTACAAGAGTTCAATCTCAGGAAAGCATAACCTACACGAAAGTCTTAAATTAATTTAATAAACTGACACCCTAAATGAAAATAATGAACCTTCAAATCCCTATTTGAATGAATTTGGATTTATCAGTTTAAATCTTTCCTAAAAAACATTGCATTGAATTTACTCCTCCAATCTCGACGATTGAATATGAATAGGCTATTATGAGTTCGAGCAAGCCGCTATGGTGAAATCGGTAGACACGCTGCTCTTAGGAAGCAGTGCTAAAGCATCTCGGTTCGAGTCCGAGTAGCGGCATGCCATCTTCGAGAAGAGATACAATAGATCATATAATGAATTCAGTTCCCAATTTTAATTTCTTAATTAAGATTAAGGGATTCAAGATTTTTATGATATTTTTAACTTTAGAGCATATATTAACTCATATTTCTTTTTCGATGGTTTCAATTGTAATTACAATTCATTTGATAACCTTATTTTTCGATGAAATCGTAAAACTATATGATTCATCAGAAAAAGGCATGATAACTACTTTTTTCT